CTTATTTCTACTCGCGAGGTTCCTTAGGAAAAGAGTTTTCTTTCCACCGAGCTAAAAGAATATGTTAATGACTCTAGTAAACCAAAGTCATTGTTTACTAGCTATTTGGCTTCAATCTCTCTTTTTATATTCAAAAAAAAAGTTGAAGATCTAGTTACGATTAGAAATTAGAAATAAACTTTTGGATCTTCATCCATGGAGCCTTTTTGAAGGGTTGATCTAACTAAAAAAGATTATGTTTCGCGATTTCATAATCTCATTTTTCGATTTCGAATTGACTTTTTGGATTGGATATAAATCACGAGAATCTATCTTCTTCTTCAAATGGGGCATTGAGAGGTAAAGGATTAAACCTTTTCTAAGAAATAAAGTTTTTGATCGGAATCTTGGTTAAACTTAAAGGATCCCTTAACTATTTCAGTTATTAATAGAACGAATCACACTTTTACCACTAAACTATACCCGCTATAATATATATTATGTATATAAATACATCATTTGTCGAATAGGGGGGGGGGGGGGTTGTATTTTCTCTTCCTTTTCGGAGCGATTCCTCCTTACTTCATTTATATTTATTCTCATATACTCCCCAGATCTTATGAATTGAGTTAATTTTATTAGATCTAATGAAGATCATATTCGCTTTGTTTGTGGATTTCATTTCAAACAAACGAAGTTTTTCCGTAAGGAAAAGGGAGGATTCTCGTCGGAATGGAAATCTGATATAGATTTTTCTTTTGAATAAAAAAATGGATAAAAGAAAAAGAAGTAAGAAAAAGAACCTTTACCATACATAAAGATTATTCTAATTATAGAAATCAAATGAAAATGACAAGAAGCAAAACAAAGAATGGCCCGGCTAGGTACTAGCCAGGCTGGGGGAATAAAAAACTCTTTTGTAGTAAATCAAAGAGGTACTTTTTCTTTCTATTGGATATTTTTGTTCTGAATCATTATTCAAACGGAATTGCTAATAAAATGGGTATATAATTGCAATTGCTTATGCAATTTTCTATCTTTCTAAATAGATAGAAAATTTCTTTCTTTAGAATAAAAAAGAGAATAAATAAAGAAACAAAAAGACTTTTATCTATTTTTCATTCATAATTGACATGTGAATTATCTAATTTTGAATTAGAAATGGGGAGAGATGGCTGAGTGGACTAAAGCGGCAGATTGCTAATCTGTTGTACGAGTTATTCGTACCGAGGGTTCGAATCCCTCTCTTTCCGTTTCTTCGGATCGGATCCTTTTTAGTTTATATTGGGAATTCGTTGGAATTCGAAAAAATCGAGAGTCTCGGCTTTATTTCTCATAGTTAGTTCCATTTTCATAGTTAAATGGATGAAATGTAAAAAAAATCATTAAAAAATAAAGAATAAAGAAAGTAAAAAAAAAACAAGAATAAAGGGGGTTTTTTAGTCCTCACGCCCAGGATTACGTCCTGGATCATTAGATAGGAATCCGAAGATGAAGAGAGAAACAAAGAATATCACTACTGTGTAAACAAAGAGTTTTAGAGTAAGCATTACACAATCTCCAAATTATATTGTGGAAAATAAGGGAATAGATTCTCTATTTTTGTACCAAATATCTTGCACCAAGAAAAGCATTTTAAGAAATTTCTCGGTCCTAAAATTCGACTTCTATCCTTGGTTATCAAAAGGATCTCCCCAATTTAGTATTTTGTTTGAGGTAACCTTATTTATAATAGTTCGTAAGATCAGAATGAAGAATACATTAGATGATCCCGACCCCGCGCGCGGATCTCCATATTCATAATCCAATCCATAGAGAATTTCTATGTATGAATCGAGGGTTCATAATGATCGTGGTGAATATTTTCGTATTCCAATTTTAAATCTCATCGAAAACTTACAGCAGCTTGCCAAACAAGGGCTAAGAGAAAAAAGAGCACAGGTATGACTGGCATAACATCCACGATTGGATTGAAAAGGGCATAAGCTTCCGGCAATTTAGCGAAGAAAAAGCTACTCGAATGAAGGGCAGAACTAAGACAGATCAAACTAAAGATATTAAGCATAACAAACATTTCGTTCTTGGATTGGATTAGAGATAATTTCATTTTTTATTGAGTTATTGATATGGGGGAAAAGAAAAAAGAAGGATTTTTTTTCTTTTCCCTCCCCCAACTAAAACCCTTCAATTGTAAAATGAAAATCAAGATGGAATTCTATTTTCATACAATATCTTAATGGAATTCTATGCAATGATCAATGAATTAATTTTCATTTTACATTTCCACGTATCGAATCTTAGCAACAACTAATTCGGTAGATATTTGGGCTGGAATTGACGAACAGACAATAACAATATTATTGTCTATTATTGTCTAATCGACATAGAAATGGGGCGTGGCCAAGCGGTAAGGCACCGGGTTTTGGTCCCGTTACTCGGAGGTTCGAATCCTTCCGTCCCAGAGCTGTTCCCTCATAACAGAAGAAACTTAAAGAACATTCTTTTCTGCGTATCTATCAGTGGTGGATACAATGTCATTTTTGGGGTTTTTAATGATTGTTATATATATATATATTTATAATCCTCTTCGATGTTGTTTCTCACAAGGGTAGAAATCAAAATACCGCGTGGATGGAAGCAAAAATCTTTTTTTGTTGGGATGTGGACATAAATTAAATAAAGAAAAGATTTTTTTTTGAAAAGGAGGGATAGGGTAGACTATTCATTGTATGTCTGCTCCTTTCACCCGGGTTCTATTCATATTGAGTGAGGTTAGTTAGTTAAAAAAAAAGGGGTTGTTCCATATTTTTAAAGAAAAAAATGATTCCCTCACCACATGCTTTTGTTTTGTGGCAAAATGGGAAAGAGAGGGGTTTTCTATCATTTTTGAAAGTCAATGATTTTTTTTCCACTCGAGTTTGATGGAATTTGTCATTTATAGAAATATGGTTTTTCAATTTCAAGTAAAGCAAAAGAAAAGCTTTAGAAAATGAGCCATTAATGGACTATATTCATTATTTAATACACTATAAACATTGTTTATATGTATTCCTGTTCTTGTATTTCAGTAACGTGGCAATTTTGATTTTGGCGAAAAAGGCCCGTGATTCCCCAAATGTAAATAATGACAATGTCATTTGTATACTTTATTGACAAGTGCTCGTTATATCTGATGTATATATGGAAAGATCATACTCCTACAATTCTGATTTTATCAGACTTGTATTTTTGCATTTCACTAATTACTAATAAATTTTAATAATTGAATTTCAAATTCAATTAAAGAATAACGACCTTACTCTTATATTTCACCAATTCTTTTATATTTATCCTTATGAAAATAAAAAAAAAACAAATAAGTTCGATTTTCTCCATCCATTTTTCTTTTTTTTTTTGATTAGGCGTAAATTAAGTGTTAAGCAACCCTATTTTTTATGTTTTTTTAACAAAGATTTCATTCCATCTTTTATCATTCAAATAATATAGAATAAAATCTTTGTTAAAGCTTCTCCATATGAATACTTAATACTTCTATATCGAAAAAGAAATTATGGAGCACCAATTAAATAAATCCAATGACTATTCATGATTTGATTCAATTATAGAATCAATTCCACACAGGTTCTAGAATTTCAAATTAGGGGAATGTTATAATGTTATGGTAAAACTTCGTTTGAAACGATGTGGTAGAAAGCAACGTGCGACTTGAAGGACATCATCGGCAGTGGATGCAAGAATCCGCCACTTTATATATCCTCGAAGATGCTCTTGGCTCGACATAGTTTAGTTTGTTCTACCGATCCCTAATGAGAATTTTAGGGTACACGATGGAGCTCGAGTCCAAATGATTTTTTTAGCAGGAGAGGGGGTCTAGGGTTAGTACCAATCAATAAATTGAACAAACTTCGTAAACATATCTTCGATATAGGATCAAAGGGGTCAATTTCGAATAAGTTTCAAATAAAAAAGATGAAATCGATCGAAATGAATAAAACTATTTCGATTAATAAGTGTATTGCAGAGGAATCAATCATTCCTATGATTCTTCAATAAAAAGAAACAATAAAGGGTATGTTGCTGCTTTTTTGAGAGATTAAGAACCACCGAAGTAATGTCTAAACCCAAGGATCAATGTAAAGATAACAGATATTGAAACAAGGAAACACTCTTTTGCAATTGCCTTACCAGATGGATTGAATCAAATATTCAAAAAAGTGAGGAAATGGGTCCTAGGTAAGACAAACAAAAGATTCTAGAGACGACTCAATAAATGTATAAGCCCTTGAGCTCCTTGAGGATTAACTAATTTGAGTTATGAGTATGAATGATATTTTTTTTTAAGAAGGAAGAACAAAAAACGACTTCAATTCTAGTCTAATTGATTATTTTATAAATGTATTTACCGCATATATGCATAAGTTCTCATCATTCTTTCTCGAGCCGTACGAGGAGAAAGCCTCTTATACGTTTCCAGGGGGGGGTTAATCCACATCTATCCCAATGGGCCGTCTATCGAATCGTTGCAATTGATGTTCGATCACGAAGAGAGGGAAGGGATCTTCAGAAAGTGGGTTTCTATGATCCGATCAAGAATCAAACATATTTAAATGTTCCTGCTGTTCTATACTTCCTCGGCAAGGGTGCTCAACCTACAGGAACTGTTCATGATATTTCAAAGAAGGCGGAGATATATAAAGAACTTCGAGTTAATCAAACAATTCGAGTTAATCAAACAAAAGGGGGGCTCCATATCTAATTTTTAGGAATAGTTTCTCCACAGCTCTACCCCTTTATTGGCTTGTTCTATTCATACCTAATTGTTCCTATAAAAATTCTAAGATCATATGTATATTTTTTTTATAATTAAAAAATATTATTGTATTGATATGATGAGACGGGAAAAGTGATCAAGTGAATAGATGAAATAACTGGATCTATGAGGTGTAGGTATTACCATAAAAGGGTTTTTACTATTGAATTTCATTTTAATTTTACTATTGAATTTCATTTTAACAGGTAAAGAGTCAATCTTATTTATTGTACTTACCTAATATTGGATAAATTTTAGATTTATCCTTCTTTTCCTAAATTTTTCCCCTATTCGTACTTCGTTTCTTATCTATGTAGTGCCAATCCAACAAAAATGGAATTCTTTGAAATTCGTTTTTTTTTTCATTAATTGAATAGTTTTATTCATTATTATATTATCCTTATTCATTTTCTTTTTATTTATTATTTTTTTTTCAACATTCAATTCATATTGACAATGGTGTATCGATCAAATATAATTTGATCGTGGAGAAATCAATCGATTTCTCCACGATTAAACACTTCGTTTATTTACTTCAACACTTCACTTTACGAAAATGATGGATTCACAAAACTCACTAGAACAAAAGAAGTCTCTTTTTCGTTTTTAGTTGAATGGAAAAAATTCATGAAAAATTGGATAGGGTACCGCTCATTTATATACCTTTTCCATTTATATACCTTTTCATAGTAGAGTACCTTTTTCTATGGATTCCTGCGCTATAGTCCGCTTTTTAGTCTGATCTGTTCGTTTTTGTTTCTTTTTGATTTTCCTGATAGATTCTTAAATGATTTCTTTAGATTTTTCACTATTTACTAGTTTTAGTTTTGGTAGGGGGGTCGGGTATTTCCTTATAATATCTTTTAAAAATATATATATATAAAATATATTATTATATTACGATCATATTTATATATCCTATTTACTTAACATAGACATATATGGGTTGCTAACTCAACGGTAGAGTACTCGGCTTTTAAGTGCGACTATGATCTTTTACACATTTGGATGAAGCAACGTATTTGTACATACTATTAGTAAAGTTTGTAAGACCACGACTGATCCTGAAGGGGATGAATGGAAAAAACAGCATGTCGTTTCAATGGAGAATTATAAGAATACCCCATTCTTAATCCTCACTAGACGGGATCATTACAAAATCTTGTTTTGATTCTTGGAAGGGGATCAAATCAATTCATCATTGGGTTGAGTCAATAAATGGATAGAGCTCTAAAGCTCCAATTATAGGGAAACCCGAAGTAACGAGCTTTTTCTCTTAATTCGAATAATTGCCCGGTCTAATTAGAGGTTAAAAATATATTAGTGTCTGATACGGAAAAGGGGGGTTCTCCCGCGAGTGAATCATCGATTCCCTTTTTTGAATCCTAATTATTCATTATTCTCTCATTTTTGAGATTCTTATGAGAAAAGCAATGTGTAGAAGAAACGGTATACTGAGAAAAAAAAATTAATTCCAAAATCAAAAGAGCGATAGGATTGCAAAAATAAAGGATTTCTAACCACTCCCTGTAATTTGAACGAAAGGTGGGATAGAAGAAAAGGGAAGATCCGTCGATTGGCCTACTTATCTTCGAGGTATTCCTTCCTTTGTTACTGGATACCGCGTTTTGACCGTATCGCACTATGTATCATTTGTTAATCTAAGAAATCTTCCACACTTTTTGGTCATTTCAAATGGAAAAATTCAAAGGATATTTAGAAACATTTAGATCTGAGCAAAAGTACTTCCTGTATCCACTTCTTTTTCAGGAATATATCTACGCACTCGGCCATGATCATGGTTTAAATGGACCGATTCCTTACGAATCCATAGAAAATTTAGGTTATGGCGATAAATCTAGTTCCCTAATTGTGAAACGTTTAATTATTCGAATGCATAAACAGAATCATTTTCTTATTTCTTGTAATGGTAATGAAAATGATTTTCAACAAAATCAATTGTTGGGGCGAAAAAACAATTTGGATTCGAAAATAATATCGGAGGCTTTTTCAATTATTGTGGAAATTCCATTCTCCTTCCAATTAGTGTCTTGCCTAGAAAAAAAAAGAGAAATAGCAAAATCTCATAATTTACGATCTATCCATTCAATATTTCCCTTTTTTGAGGACAATATATTCTATTTATATCATATATCGGATGTATTAATACCGTACCCTATTCATCCAGAAATTGTAGTTCAAACCCTTCGTTACTGGATACAAGACGTTCCCTCTTTGCATTTATTGCGAATCTTTTTATACGAGTATTGTCATTCGGGCAGTTTCATTAGCAAAAAAAAATTCCTTTCTTTTTCAAAAAAAGAAAATGAAAGATTATCCTTATTCATATATAATTCTCATGTATATGAATGGGAATCCATATTCCTTTTTATCCGTAAACAATCTTCTCATTTACAATCAATATCCTGGGAAGCCTTTCTTGAACGAGTCCATTTCTATAGGAAAATGGAACATCTTGTAGTAGTGCTTTGTAATGATTTTCAGAAGGCTTTGTGGTTGTTCAAAGATTCTTTCATGCATTATGTTAGATATCAGGGAAAATCCCTTTTGATTTCAAAGGGAACTGATCTTTTGATGAAAAAATGGAAATATCACTTTATCTATTTATGGCAATGTAATTTTCACTTGTGGTCTCAACCGCACAGGATCCATATAAACCAATTAGATAATCGTTCCTTTCATTTTTTGGG